GGGACTAAGAAGAATGGTTGGGATAACAAACATCCATCTCGTTCGTACTTTGGATACCCTTATAACCATCAAAGACTGTTGAAGTGATTAATTCCTGGAAATTAAGGGGCGTTGAGAACAAAGAAATTGTTGGAGTTTACATTTTGATCTAGTACCAACACGCGTGATGTTAAAAAAAGATCTTTTGCAGGAAGGTTGGCTAGAGATTTCTTGGAAAAACATTAGCCCCATTCAGTTCATAATGAGAATATTTCAATCTTTTTTGATTCCATGTATTATTTTCATTATGCACATAAGGGAGGAGCCGTATGAGATGAAAATCTCATGTACGTTTCTGGAACGGAGAATTCTTTGAATCGAATGACGACCGTAACGGATGTCAGCTCAATCTGAAGGAAATTATGCGGAAGCTTTACAGAATTATTATGAAGCTATGCGACTAGAAATTGATCCCTATGATCGAAGCTATATACTCTATAACATAGGCCTTATACACACAAGTAACGGAGAACATACAAAAGCTTTAGAATATTATTTTCGGGCACTAGAACGAAACCCATTCTTACCACAAGCTTTTAATAATATGGCTGTGATCTGTCATTACGTGCGACTATCTCTACTATAGAAAGAAAAAGGGGAAGAAAGAGTAAATACACTAATAAATACTAGAAAAAAATAGGCTTTCTACATATCCATCGTGAAAAAAAAAAAAAAAAAACGATTTTTATCAGCTGTAGCAAAGAAAGAAACTTCATAGAAGTCGAAATATGAAGAAATAGATATGCCTAGATACTTTATTCTATGGATAAAGGATCTAATTGATAGAGGAAGCACCGTAAAGACCAATTCGCGAGGTTTCGGGCCGATGCCGATTCAATAAGAACTGCTTATTTATGTCATTATACAAGATAAAAGGTAGGAATCCACTTATGTAATAAAGTCGATCCCCTAAGGTATTGAGCAGCGGTGTAGCATCAGATCCCAAAGACAGTAAGTCTTTTCTTTCTTCGGAAGAAAAGTCTTTTTCAAAGATTCTATATAAATTTTTATATGAAACCGAGATAGGTACCTTTCAGAGAATTCTAACAATAACGGAAATGCTTCTATGTTATTCTTCTGGCGGTGGGAAAAAAGATAAAATGAAAACTGATTATTAATTTAATCAAAAGTAAAGTTTGAAACTTATGCTCATGGAATTTACTTCTTTTGGTTAACCCGAGAAAAAAGGATAAAGATAGATAAAAATCTCATTCCATTGGATATAGTAGATTAAAAAAAAAACTGGCACACCAAAAGAATTAATTGTCGAGCCGTATGAGACGGGAAACTCTCAAGTACGGTTCTAAGGAAAGGAATTGACTCGCCTATTCCGACCGGGGAGAACAGGCCATTCGACAGGGAGATTCGGAAATTGCGGAGGCTTGGTTCAATCAAGCCGCCGAATATTGGAAACAAGCTATCTCGCTTACTCCTGGTAATTATATTGAAGCGCAGAATTGGTTGAAAATCACGGGGCGTTTCGAATAAGAACTCTCTATTTATTAATTTCTTTAGAATTTATATATATTTTGTTTTGTTATAATTAATAATTAATTGTTTGTTGGTCCCATCAGTTAAATAAAAAGGATCAGTTCTCTGAGAAGAACTAATCAAAGAATTTTATTATATCCTTTCTAAGATCGTTCTATTTCGTCTGGTATTTCGTAGGGATAAGCGATACACGGATACAATAGAGAATGTATTTTTTTCTCCTATTCTATTCAAACTAATAAAAGAGACCCTTGAATGACCAAATATAGATATAGATACGGGAATGTCTCTTATCTTAGTAATCACAGCTCACGTGATTTGGAATTGGAATAAAGTAATATGTTGTATGTAAGACATAAAGTAGCTCCGTTTAGGGGACTTCTAATTGAGGTATGAATACACTATACATAAAAAATGGTTTTTGACAAATTGAAAGCTAAAGCCTGGAAAAGGTTTGATAAGATTCAAAAAAAAAAAAAAAAAAAGATTCAAAAAGGTCCGTTGAGCACCTCATGGATATGTCATAATAGATCCGAACACTTGCCCTGGATCGACTTCCAGATCATAATTGCTCTAGTGAATAACTAAAGAAAATAAATTAGTGAATAACTAAAGAAAATAAATAGATGGGAGATAGAAGTAGAAGAGAAAGAAACGAATTAGAAACATCTCTCATAGGTTCACTAATCACTTGAATGACTGTTGGCAGGTTTCTTTGTATGTCTTGTCCGGAAAGAGGAGGACTCAATGATTATTCGTTCGCCGGAACCAGAAGTAAAAATTTTGGTAGATAGAGATCCCATAAAAACTTCTTTCGAGGAATGGGCCAAACCGGGTCATTTCTCAAGAACAATAGCTAAGGGACCTGATACTACCACTTGGATCTGGAACCTACATGCTGATGCTCACGACTTCGATAGCCATACCAGTGATTTGGAGGAGATCTCTCGAAAAGTATTTAGTGCCCATT